CTTTCCAAATAGGTCGAGTAGCCGCCCTTTATAGTATAGAAATCGAATGAAAAGGAGCTCTCTAGTTGGGATTTACACGCACAGCCTTCTCCTATGAGTCTGCCTATGTTACGCGCCTGCCTTTGATAACCTTTCAGCTGGTTCCCTTCGTCGGCATCATTGAACCTCGTTAGCATTTCTAAAAGAATTGGAGGCTCAAAACGAATGGTCAAAGGAATTGATGATTCGTGTTTAGTCTCCGATCTTCGCCTAGTCTTCGAACCTGCACTGTATAGAGGGGAACAAGCTCAGACATATAGCAAGACTAGAACTCCTATTGCATGCATCGATACCAGACCAGGCAAACTAAAGCTAGCCCACTGCACTTTAGCATAGTGAAAGTCTCTCTTAATTACGCATTAGCTTGAAGTGAAACTTCCGTCTATGTAAGAAAAGTCTTAACCTCCCTTACTTTGTGGGCGCACTGACCAAAGACCTACTCCTGCTTAGCGCACGAGACTCACTTTAGCCTTGCTTATTTCACCTTCGGGTACTAGAAGCATATAGTCTATTAGCTCTCTATAGATTCACTCTTTTTCTTAAAAGAAAGATAGAAGGGCAGCTACAGACTCCGTTCCTTATCGCTTCGTTTGCTATCCTACCCTACTTCGCTAGCTAGACTATCGCAAGTCATTTATACCAAAAGACCTGGCCATCGCCAACCAAGAGGGGGATGAACCTACTTCCAGAGACTACTCGCCTTGAACTCCGTCCCCTGAACTTGACTGCTTATGCAACTACAGTGCTATAAAAAAGAAAAATGGCAGGAGACCACATACCAAGAAAGAAAAAGCTAGGGATGAGCTACTTACTAGCTTAGACCTTTGCGTTTCAATATCAACGATTAGAAGAGGTACGAAGTGAGCCACAAACCATATTTCTGATTATGCTCATTCCATTTGACTGCTAATCACAAATGACATTCAATCTTTCTGCGATAAGAAGATAAATGATTTCATTACCATAGATCCAGATAGCATAAGGGAGGGGGAATTCTTTCTTTTTTGATTTTCTATAATCTATAATAAGGTAAAGTGCTCCACCGGTACACCTTTCTGGTCTTCCTTCTGAGCCAGGATCAATACCAAAAAAAGAAAAATGAAAAGCGCTAAACCAGATCGATCTTTCGGCATAGGAAATCGGACTGTCTTTCTTACTTATACTAAGTTAAGGGAAAAAAAAAGAGCTTTCTCCGCGATTCATTGCTTACTTAGCCTTCTCAGTTTAGCATCCTACCAAAAAATCTTCTTTCTCAGGGTCAATCTAGTCCTCTTTGAATTGATCTCGTACTCTAGTAGAGAAATGGAAGTCTTTTTCTAGAAAAGATGAAGACAGGGAATCGGAACTAAATCATTCTTTCTTTGTCGACTATGGACTTTGACGACTCTAGCTTCATCTTAGGGAAAGTCAAAAGAAAAGCATCATTCACATCTTACAGTAATTTCTTAGGGACTCTAGATCATAGACTGGGATCACTCGAGATCGATGGCTATGCACTCGCCCGAATGCAAACATTGGCTTGTTAGATTTTCCTTTGAGCGAGCCGTTGACTACTATTTACAATAGAAATGAAAGTAAGAAAACAGGCATTGAGAAGGGTAGTTCGGGCAACGATCTGGTTTTTTGCTATTGGCACAAGCAGGTCCCTACTATCTAAGAACACTAGCAATGAGATCTCATCTCTCTGACTTAGGTTCCGAAGCTTGTCGCAAAGAAGAGAGGGAAAGAGCGGAAAAGCGGGTTTTACGTCAACAGTTCTTCCTCGTTCCGACAAAGAGTGTGTTTCCTTATTCTTTTTTAGCTTTGAGCTTGGTTCAGATTGGACACGTCCTCACTCGTTCTTTTTTCAAGATCTTTGAGCCTCTTAAGGATGCCGTAGGGATTCTTCTAACAGGTCTGTCCCTGTGCTAATAGACCCACTCCAATCCCGGGAACCTTACCTGAGCTACTAAAATCTTGGAAATCGACTAGCCTTACTTCTTTCGGGGCTCCATCCCTCTTGACTATATAGGTAGGGGCTTAGCTGCTCCTAGTCAGATAAAAGTTCTATGCTGGGGCTCTCGGCAACCCTGAACTACTAAAAACCTGGCCCTTTGATGTGCTTGCCCAGCCTCTTCCACTAGAAAGAGCTTCTTCTCTTAAGGCTTCTTGCCAGTAGTGAGAAAAACCTTGCTTATCTATCTTTAGAAAGAGGATAGATAAAAAGATAACTAGATCAATGTCTTCCGTCTTCGTCTGCTATAACCTTCAAGGAAGATGCAAAAGGCAGAACAGATGATAAGACGATGCATCTTTTCGTCTTCTCGTCAGGATCTATATAGGGGATCGAATGCATTATAACTCCTTCTATCTAGCGCTCTCAAGCTGAGGTAACTCGAAGCTTTGAATGGCTCCTGCCTAGCTTCCTTCCAGTGATTAGAGTCTTCTGTTTGCAGTTTTGAATCTTGCTATGAGTGCCTTT